TGGTTCATCCGACACGTACACGTCATGGGCATCCCGCCTTTCTATGTTCTATAGACTTGTATGTAACTATTGAGAGTGAAGATATTCTACATAATGTGAATATTCCACCCAAAAGTTTGCTTTTAGTTCAAAACGATCAATATGTAGAATCAGAACAAGTAATTGCTGAGATTCGCGCAGGAATATCCACTTTGAATTTTAAAGAGAAGGTTCGAAAACATATTTATTCTGATTCAGACGGAGAAATGCACTGGAGTACCGATGTCTATCATGCACCCGAATTTACATATGGTAATGTTCATCTATTACCAAAAACAAGTCATTTATGGATATTATTAGGAGGGCCGTGCAGGTCCAGTCTAGTCTACCTTTCGATCCACAAGGATCAGGATCAAATGAATGCGCATTCTCTTTCTGGCAAGCGAAGATATACTTCTAACCTCTCAGTAACCAATGATCAGGCGAGGCAGAAATTGTTTAGTTCGGATTTTTATGGTCAAAAAGAAGATAGGATTCCTGATTATTCAGACCTTAATCGAATCATATGTACTGGTCAGTATAATCTCGTATATTCGCCTATTCTTCACGGGAATTCTGATTTATTGTCAAAAAGGCGAAGAAATAAATTCATCATTCCACTACACTCGATTCAAGAACTCGAGAATGAACTAATGCCCTGTTCAGGTATCTCGATTGAAATCCCCGTAAATGGTATTTTCCGTCGAAATAGTATTCTTGCTTATTTCGATGATCCTCGATACAGAAGAAAGAGTTCGGGCATTATTAAATATGGGACTATAGAAACGCATTCAGTCATCAAAAAAGAGGATTTGATTGAGTATCGAGGAGTCAAGGAATTTAGGCCAAAATACCAAATGAAAGTAGATCGATTTTTTTTCATTCCTGAAGAGGTGCATATCTTGCCCGGATCTTCTTCCATAATGGTACGGAACAATAGTATCGTTGGGGTCGATACACAAATCACCTTAAATCTAAGAAGCCGAGTCGGTGGGTTGGTCCGGGTGGAGAGAAAAAAAAAACGAATTGAACTGAAAATCTTTTCTGGAGATATCCATTTTCCTGGAGAGACGGATAAGATATCCAGACATACCGGCGTTTTGATACCACCAGGAACAGGAAAAAGAAATTCCAAGGAATACAAAAAAGTTAAAAATTGGATCTATGTCCAACGAATTACACCTAGTAAGAAAAGGTTTTTTGTTTTAGTTCGACCTGTCGTCACATATGAAATAACGGACGGTATAAATTTAGGAACCCTTTTTCCACCGGATCCATTGCAGGAAAGGGATAATGTGCAACTTCGAATTGTCAATTATATCCTTTATGGAAATGGCAAACCGATTCGAGGAATTTCTGACACAAGTATTCAATTAGTTCGGACTTGTTTAGTATTGAATTGGAACCAAGACAAAAAAAGTTCTTCTTGCGAAGAAGCCCGTGCTTCTTTTGTTGAAATAAGGACAAATGGTTTGATTCGACATTTCCTAAGAATCAACTTAGTGAAATCCCCTATTTCGTATATCGGAAAAAGGAATGATCCGTCGGGGTCAGGATTGCTCTCTGATAATGGATCAGATTGTACCAATATCAACCCCTTTTCTGCCATTTATTCCTATTCCAAGGCAAAAATTCAACAATCTCTTAACCAACCTCAAGGAACTATTCATACGTTGTTGAATAGAAATAAGGAATGTCAGTCGTTGATAATTTTGTCAGCAGCCAATTGTTCTCGAATGGAGCCATTCAAAGATGTAAAATATCACAGTGTGATAAAAGAATCAATTAAAAAAGATCCCCTAATTCCAATTAGGAATTCATTGGGCCCTTTAGGAACATGCCTTCCAATTGAGAATTTTTATTCATCTTACCATTTAATAACTCATAATCAGATCTTAGTAACTAAATATTTGCAACTTGACAATTTAAAACAGACTTTTCAAGTGATTAAATTAAAATATTATTTAATGGATGAAAATGGAAAAATTTTTAATCCCGATCCATGCCGTAACATTATTTTAAATCCATTCAATTTGAATTGGTCTTTTCTCCATCACAATTATTGTGCAGAGACATCTAAAATAATTAGTCTTGGACAGTTTATTTGTGAAAATGTATGTATAGCCAAAAATGGACCGCCCCTCAAATCGGGTCAAGTTATACTTGTTCAAGTTGACTCGATAGTGATACGATCAGCTAAGCCTTATTTGGCCACCCCCGGAGCAACTGTTCATGGCCATTATGGGGAAACCCTTTACGAAGGAGATACATTAGTTACATTTATATATGAAAAATCGAGATCTGGTGATATAACACAGGGTCTTCCAAAAGTAGAACAGGTCTTAGAAGTGCGTTCGATTGATTCAATATCCATGAATCTAGAAAAGAGGGTTGAGAGTTGGAACAAATGTATACCAAGAATTCTTGGAATTCCTTGGGGATTCTTGATTGGTGCTGAGCTAACTATAGCGCAAAGCCGAAT